ATCATAAACAGTTCCTGTAGGTTGAGCACCCCTTTCAAGGAAATAGAGAATAGCAGGAACATTTAAAGAAGTTTTATTGTTTATCGGATCATAAAACCCCACTTTCCGAAGATCTCTTCCTTCTCTTTGGGCACGAACATCAATTGCAACGATTCGATAGACGGCTCATTGGGATAGATTAGATGAACAATACCCCCCCTAGAAACGTATAGGAAGTTTTCTCCTCGTACGGCTCGAGAAAAATGATTCGAAATTATGCTTAGACATATATGGAAATCAAATGGCAAATACGTCCGAAAAACGAAATTCAAAATCAAACTAGAAATGAAGTCCTTTTTTGTTTTGATTTCCTGAAAAAAAAAATCTTTTTTACTCATAACTCAAGTGGAATAACTCTTATATAGCTCAAATTAAAACTTTTTGGCATTTAATTGATTTAATTTATTGAGTAGTCTCTAACCCCCTTTTTTTTTGTCTCATTCAAAATCGATTTGAATTGATCCAGTTGGTGAGACAATTGAAAGGGTATTTTCTTGTTCCGGAATCTTTTATCTTTGCTGTGAATCATTGGGTTTAGACATTACTTCGTTGATCTTTAATGTTTTCAAAATGGCAGCAACATACCTTTTTTCATTGATTTATTTATATCTAAGAATCAGACAAACGGTTGATTCCCGCACGATATACTTTTTATCGAAAATTTTTTATCAATTCCAATAAATTTTACTTTTTTTATTTGAATGGATATAAAACTTGTTCCAATTTGATCCTTTTGATTTATTTGTCAAAAATAAACTTACGAAGCTGTTTCAACTTATTAATTGATACTAACCCTAGATTCTTGCCCTTATGAAATGAATCAATAATTTCTACTCGAGCTCCATCTTGGCCTATTGAAATTCCAACCCCAAAAATTGGGGTTCTAGTAGAACAGAACAAAGGATGTCGAGCCAAAAGCACTTTTTTATTTTATATAAAATGGTGGATATAAGAATCCACAAAAGATCATGTCCTTCAAGTCGCACGTTGCTTTCTACCACATCGTTTCAAACGAAGTTTTACCATAACATTCCTCGAATTTGGAATCAGTATGCAATTGATTCAATTATGGAATCATGAATAGTCATTGGTTTAGTCAGTAAATAGATATAAAAATCTATATTCTACTATAAGAGAATTATATATTTTTTTATATTAAAAAATATTTGAATAGTCGATTCATTACTTAATATATTATCTATATATTCTATTTGGAGATTGTATTCTATTTTTAATGGAATTAGATTAATATTGAAATTTCATAATTATTTTTAATTTATTTCTTTTAATTTCTAAAAAATAGAATTATAACTAAAATAGAAAGTGCCAAAATTTTTTTTCATAAAAATGGAAAGACCATTGTCACTTCGATAGAAAAATTAATACATAAAAATATTTCTTCGTTTTATAGGTTATGTATTTTTTTCTTGGCTGGGGTTTGGTGATTTTTTTAGGTAATCTTTGGAGAAAGTAAGTTGAATAAAATGAATAAATCACCCTGTTTTAATTTTAATCATTATATGAAATATACCTAAAAGTTAAGTTCAAAAAGTTAAAAATCAATTTTTTACATATGTAATTTTTTTTTTTTCGTATTTTTATTATTAATGCATCATTGAAAAGTAAATCAAAAAGTAAGCAGACATAAGATTTTCAAAAAAAAAAGCAATCTTTGATTGTGATAAAATCACATATGCTCTGGGACGGAAGGATTCGAACCTCCGAATACCGGGACCAAAACCCGTTGCCTTACCACTTGGCCACGCCCCACTTCTATTCGATACTAATAAACACTAATATTTTTATTGATTGTTCGTCAATTCCCGTCCAAATATCTGTGTAGAATCCGGTTTTTTTATTAGGATTTGGACACATTTAGATATAAAATGAAACTGAATTTATTGATCATTACATCGAATTCAATTAAGATATTGTATGAAAGTATGATTTCTTCAATTCTTCCATTAGAATTGAAGGTTTTTTGATTGAGTAAGTTAAAAAAAAAAGAAGGATTTTTTTCTCTACTTTGCTTTATTCATTTTTTTTCCTTATCTTATATAAATAACTCAATCAAAATGCAATTATCTCCAAGAAAAAAATGTCTGTTATGCTTAATATCTTTAGTTTGATCTGTATCTGTCTTAATTATGCCCTTTCTTCGAGTAGTTTTTTCGTTGCCAAATTGCCTGAAGCCTACGCTTTTTTGAGTCCAATCGTTGATTTTATGCCAGTTATACCATTGCTCTTTTTTCTTTTAGCCTTTGTTTGGCAAGCTGCGGTAAGTTTTCGATAATATTTGAATCTTGTCCTAGAAAAACGAATTCTTTATTAAAGACAAAAAAGAAAAGACTACGAATTTATAAAATCAGATAAGTCTTACAGTATGAACTCTCGATTCAAACATCAAAATTCTTGGATAGGCACGATAAATCCGTATCACCTCAGGTTCTAATTCGAGCTA